GGTATGTTAGGCGATATTATTATTGCCGAACCAAATGCCTATATTGCATTTGCAGGTAAAAGAGTAATTGAACAAACATTGAATAAGACAGTACCCGAAGGTTCGCAGGTGTCTGAATATTTATTCCATAAGGGCTTATTTGATCCAATCGTACCACGTAATCTTTTAAAAGACGTTATTAGTGAATTTTTTAAACTCCACACTTTCTTTCCTTTGAATCAAAATTCAGTCAAATAGTTCTTTTTTTTTATTTTATAGAAAGTAATAATCAGCAAGATAAAAAATTATTACGCGAGAACGGGCGGGATAAATAAAAAAATTGCATGTTCTTTTCTTTATGAATCTTTATATATTATCTATTAGATATCTATAATCTATCTTCCTGAACTTTTAGTTTTACTAAGAATCCCGGTTGGATCGGATTCGAACGAATCTTTCGGTAATTAATCAATTCATAAATCCTTTCTTTTCTTTATAAAATGAAATAAACAGACAAGAAAAAAAGAAAGACTACAAAAATAGATTATCATACATATTGTTCATATAATGAATTGATGTAGAAATATGAACAATATGAATAAGGCTATGTATTCAGTATTAAGTTCTCAATTTCCGTTAGTAGGTTATTCGATCATAATAAATGTAACAATAACAGGTATAATATAAATAGTAAATCGAGGTATCGTTGCTATGACAATTCTAAATTTACCCTCTATTTTTGTCCCCTTAGTGGGCCTAGTCATTCCAGCATTTGCAATGGCTTCTTTATTTCTTCATGTACAAAAAAACAAGATTGTTTAAATTCGCCGGGACAAAATATCATTCATTGTTTTAATAAGTGAATAATTGAAATAGGGTAGAAAACGAATTCTAGCTATTTTCAACTAAACTCGATACGAAGTTATTAAATTAAATGGGGGGTCAGGTGGTTATAGGTAAATATCTAGAATAAGATGAGATGCCATTTTTGTGAAGGTTCATATAAGAAAAGTGCTAGTTGATGAGCGTTACTTCGTAAACAAAACAAAAAAAGGAAAGTCAAATTGGGATTATTCTATCAATTCCAATAAAATGCAACTAAATCTAGTATGAATTGGCGATCAGACCGTATATGGATAGAACTTATAACAGGCTCCCGAAAAATAATTAATTTCTACTGGGCCTTTATCCTTTTTTTAGGTTCGTTAGGATTCTTACTGGTTGGAATGTGTAGTTATCTAGATAGTAATTTTAGATCTTTATTTCCGTATCAACAAATCCTTTTTTTTCCACAAGGAATCGTGGTGTCCTTCTATGGGATAGCAGGTCTCTTTATTAGTTCCTATTTGTGGTGCATAATTTCGTGGAATATAGGTAGTGGTTATGATAGATTCGATAGAAAAGAAGGAACAGTTTGTATTTTTCGTTGGGGATTTCCCGGAAAAAATCGTCGTATCTTTCTCCGATTCCTTATGGAAGATATTCAGGCCATACGAATCGAAGTTAAAGAAGGTATTTATACTCGTATTGTCTTTTTCCTTTATATGGAAATCAGGGGACAGGGGTCTATTCCATTAATTCATATTGATGAGAATTTGACTCCACGAGAAATTGAACAAAAAGTAGCGGAATTGGCCTATTTCTTGCGTGTACCAATTGAAATGAAATGAATAATTGTTATTTATTTTTATCATTTCGTCTTCATTTGAGAGAGACTTTGATTCGATTTCTGTATTCTTTATAGATTAAAAGCCTAAAAAACATACTTTGTACGTAATCGAATCAAAATATTCGATCGTGTAGAGTCAATAAGTGAGGTGGGGTAGATTCCTTAACAATTCATTAAATGAAAAAATGACAAAAAAGAAAGTCTTTATTCGCATTCTATCTCTTATATCTTTATTATTTTTAGTCTTTTTTACCTGGTGGAGCTCTCTCTCATTTAAAAAAAGTATGGAATCGTGGTCTATTAATTGGTGGAATAATAGACAATCTGAAACCCTTTTGAATGATATTCAAGAAAATGGTATTCTAGAAAAATTCATAGAATTAGAGAGACTACTCCTGTTGGACGAAATGATAAATGAATCTTCAGAAACACATATACAAAAGCTTAATATAGGAATCCACAAAGAAACGGTTCACTTAATCAAGATGTATAACCAAGACCATATGAATACGATTTTGAACTTCTCAATAAACATAATGTCTTTCATTATTCTAAGTGTTTATTCTATTCTGGGTAATGACGAGCTTGTTATTCTTAACTCTCGGGTTCAGGAATTCTTATTTAATTTAAACGATACAATAAAAGCTTTTTCCATTCTTTTAGTAACTGATTTATGTATCGGATTCCATTCGCCTCACGGTTGGGAACTAATGATTGACTCTATCTACAACGATTTTGGATTTGATCATAACGATCAAATTAGATCTGTTCTTTCTTCCACTTTTCCAGTTATTCTAGATACAATTTTTAAATATGGTATCTTCCATTATTTAAATCGTATATCCCCGGCAC